ATGAATAAATGATTATATTCTACAAATCATAAAGATATTGGTATTCTTTACTTCTTATTTGCTATTTGAGCAGGAATAATTGGATCTTCTATAAGTATAATTATTCGCTTAGAATTAGGCTCATCAAATTCATTAATCAATAATGATCAAATTTATAATTCTTTAGTAACTAATCACGCTTTTATCATAATTTTTTTCATAGTAATGCCATTTATAATTGGTGGATTTGGAAATTTTCTAATTCCCTTAATACTAGGATCTCCAGACATAGCTTATCCTCGTATAAATAATATAAGATTTTGACTCTTACCACCTTCAATTACTCTTTTACTTTTAAGAAATTTTATTAATGATGGCACAGGTACAGGATGAACTATCTATCCTCCCTTAGCTTCAAATATTTTTCATAACGGTCCTTCTGTAGACTTAACAATTTTTTCTCTACATATTGCAGGTATATCCTCAATTTTAGGAGCAATTAATTTTATTTCAACAATTCTTAATATACATCATAAAAATTTTTCTATTGATAAAATTCCTTTACTAGTATGATCAATTTTAATCACAGCTATCTTACTTCTATTATCCTTACCTGTTTTAGCAGGAGCTATTACTATACTATTAACTGATCGAAATTTAAATACTTCATTTTTTGATCCTTCAGGAGGGGGCGATCCAATTCTATACCAACATTTATTTTGATTTTTTGGTCATCCCGAAGTTTATATTTTAATTTTACCAGGATTTGGATTAATTTCCCATATTATTATAAACGAAAGAGGAAAAAAAGAAACTTTTGGAGCTTTAGGAATAATTTATGCTCTTATAGCAATTGGATTCTTAGGATTTGTTGTCTGAGCTCATCATATATTTACAATCGGTTTAGATGTTGATACACGAGCATATTTTACTTCCGCAACTATAATTATTGCTATCCCTACTGGAATTAAAATTTTTAGATGAATTACAACTTTACATGGAACAAAAATTAATAATAATTCATCCCTATGATGATCTATAGGATTTATTTTTTTATTTACTATAGGGGGTTTAACTGGTGTAATACTTTCTAATTCATCAATTGATATTATTCTTCATGATACATATTATGTTGTAGCTCATTTCCATTATGTTTTATCTATAGGAGCTGTTTTTGCAATTATTGCAAGTTTTATTCATTGATTTCCTTTAATAACTGGATTCTCTTTAAATAATTTCCTATTAAATATTCAATTTATTTCAATATTTATTGGAGTAAATCTAACATTCTTTCCTCAACATTTTTTAGGACTTAGAGGAATACCTCGACGTTACTCTGAATATCCAGATTCTTATCTTTCATGAAATATTATTTCTTCAATTGGATCCTTTATTTCTATTACTAGATTAATCTTTTTAATATTTTTAATCTGAGAGGCTCTATCATCTAAACGAATAATTATAAATTTATTTTTTTTAAATTCTTCTCTAGAATGATTAAATTCTTACCCTCCATTTAATCATAGATATAATGAAATTCCTTCAATTTAATTTTAAATTAATTTTATATATAAATTTTTAATATGGCAGATTAAGTGCAATGGATTTAAACCCCATAAATAAAGTTATATTAAATACTTTTATTAAAAATTAATACATGATTATTAACATTACAAAATTCAAATTCACCTACATATGATATAATAATTTTTTTTCATGATTTTACTATAATAATTTTAACTTTTATTACTTTATTAATTCTTTTTATTTTATCTAGTCTAATTAATAATAAATTTATTAATCGATTTCTTCTCCAAGGCCATACAATTGAATTAATCTGAACAATTACTCCTATATTAATTCTAATTTTTATTGCCATTCCATCAATTAAGATTTTATATTTAACAGATGAGATATTTAATAATAAAATTACTATTAAATCAATTGGTCACCAATGATACTGAAGTTACGAATATTCTGATTTTTTAAATATTGATTTTAATTCATTTATAATTCCTCTCAATGAACTTAATATCAATGAATTTCATCTACTTGACGTAGATAATCGATGTATTTTACCTTTCAATTACCCTATTCGAATGTTAACAACCTCTATAGACGTAATCCACTCATGAACCGTTCCTTCTTTAGGTATCAAAATAGACTCAACCCCTGGACGTCTTAATCAATCATTATTACTTATAAATCGTCCTGGATTATTCTTTGGACAATGTTCAGAAATTTGTGGAATAAATCATAGATTTATACCTATTGTAATTGAATCAACTAATTTTCTCAACTTTAAAAATTGATTAAAATCATTCTATTAAATTTTTTAAAGTCAATTAAAAATAACAATCTAATTTTTATAATTTTTATAAATTATTTAAATAAATAATAATTTATCTCATTAAATGACCGAATTGTAAGTTTTGATTTTTTAAATCAACCATAATAGTTTAACATCTATTTTTAATGAAAGAATTAGTTTAATTTTCAAATAACATTAAATTGTCAATTTAAAAATATTTTATATTTAAAAAATATTCTTTTATTCCTCATATAATACCAATAATATGAACATTAACTTTACTTTCGTCTATAATTATTCTTTTTTTTACTTTAAGAATAATTTATTTTTTATTTATTCCCTACCCATCTTCATTATATTCCTTACCCCTTAAAAAATATATAAAAATTAAATGAATTTGAAAATGATAATAAATCTATTCTCTATCTTCGATCCTTCAACTAGATTAATATTTTCTTTAAATTGATTAAGAATTTTAATAATTTTTTTTATATTTCCTTATCAATTTTGATTAATTCCCTCACGATACATTATAATATGAAATTTATTAATAAATTTTCTATTTAAAGAATTTAAAATTTTAATTAATTATTCCTATTCAAATTTAATTATTTTTCTAAGTCTATTTTCTTTAATTATTATCTCTAATTTAATAGGTCTATTCCCTTATATTTTTACAATTTCTAGACAATTAAGATTCTGTCTATCTTTATCATTAACTCTTTGAATTTCTATAATCTTATACAGAATATTTAATTATTTAAATGAATTATTTGCTCATCTTACCCCTCAAGGAACTCCATTTATCTTAATACCTTTTATAGTAATTATTGAATCAATTAGTTTAATAATTCGTCCTTTTACTTTAGCTATCCGCTTAACTGCAAATATAATCGCAGGACATTTATTATTATCCCTCTTAGGATCTTCAGGAGAAATTATTAATAATAAATTAATTTTTATAATTATAATTTTTTCTCAATTTCTTCTTTTAATTTTAGAAATTTCTGTATCAATTATTCAAGCTTATGTATTTTCAATTTTATCAACATTATATAGAAGAGAAATTTAATTATATAATTTACTAAATTTAAATTTAAATTATTATATATAAATATGACAAAAATTATTCAAAATCATACATTTCATCTAGTATCTATTAGTCCTTGACCAATTATTATTTCTTTTAGCTTATTTAATAATTTAATCTCTATAATTATATGATTTCATAAAATAAATTATTTAATTTTAATTTCAATACCTTGTACATTATTATGTATATACCAATGATGGCGAGATGTAGTTCGAGAATCAACCTTTCAAGGTTCCCATACTTTATTAGTTTTTAAAGGTCTTCGAATAGGAATAATTCTTTTTATTATTTCAGAAATCTTTTTTTTTATTTCTTTCTTCTGAGCCTATTTTCATTCTTCATTAGCTCCTTCTATAGAAATTGGACAATTATGACCGCCTCAAGGAATTAAACCTTTTAACCCATTTGATATTCCATTAATAAACACAATTATTTTAATTTCTTCAGGAATAACAATTACATGATCTCATCACTCTATATTAAATAAAAATTTCTTTGAAAGAAATAAAAGATTAATTTTAACAGTTATACTAGGATTATATTTTACTTTACTTCAAATCATCGAATATTATGAATCCCCTTTTTCTATCGCAGATTCAATTTATGGATCTTCATTCTTTATCGCTACAGGATTCCATGGATTACATGTTATTATTGGTACTTTATTCCTTTTTGTTTGTCTTTTACGAATAAATTATCTACACTTTAGTAAAACTCATCATTTTGGATTTGAAGCTGCTGCATGATATTGACATTTTGTAGATGTAATTTGACTATTCTTATATATTTCAATTTATTGATGAAGATATTAACTTAATTTAATCCAATTAATAATCTTAATAATTTTTAAAAATTTATATAGTATATATATAAAATTACATTTAATTTCCAATTAAAAAAATTAACTTTATCTTAATATAAATAATTCTATCTATTTTAATTATATCAATCATATTTATTATATTATCAGTAATAATTTTATCATTAAATTTTTTAATCTCATTTAAACTTTATAAAAATCGAGAAAAAATTTCTCCATTTGAATGTGGATTTGACCCTCTATCTAAATCACGTATACCTTTTAGAATTCAATTTTTTTTAATTAGATTAATTTTCTTAATTTTTGATATTGAAATTACCTTATTAATTCCCTTAGTCTATATATTTTTCTCTATAAATAAAATTATATTATTCTCATCATCTTTATTTTTAATTATTCTAATTATTGGTTTAATTATTGAATATATAGAAAAATCTATTGATTGAAAATATTAAAATATAAAGTAAATTTTATTTTAGGATTTTAGTTAATTTATAACATTTAAATTGCATTTAAAAATTATATCTATTAATATTCAATATATAAATCTTATAAATTATTTTATACATTCTTTTAAAGTAAATTTACATTTAATTTCGACTTAAAAATTTATTATTTTAACATAATATAAAAGAATATTTTTTTATTTTATATAACTAATATTTATTTAACTGAAACCAAAAAGAGGTTAATTATTGTTAATAATTAAAATGAATTTATTACAAAATATTCCAGTTAATTATTTTTATAATCTTAATTTTAAATTATCCTGAAGTAATTAATAATTGAACTTCTAATTCAATAATAAATGAAAAAATAAATTCATTTTACTTCATAAATTATTTTATATTCATTATATTAAATTATATATTTATTTTTATTTATTTACTTTAATTTTTTTAAATAATTAATTTATATAGTTTAAATAAAACATTATATTTTCATTATAAAAATAATATAAAATTTAATTATTATTTATAAATAAATCAAATTTATCTTCCTAATATCTTCAATATTATGCTTTTAAATAAACTATATAAATATAAATAAGTTAATTTAATTAAATCTTTCTTTATTTTCATTTATTATTTATAATTATAAATTTAATATCTATTAAAAATTTTTAAATAATTAAAAAAATTATTATTAATACATAAATTACAATAAAAACAAATATAAAAATCTTATAATAATTTATTTGTATTAATCTAATCTCCTTAACTACCCTTAAAACTAAATTTTTCCTTGAAAATTCAATTCAACTTTTATCTATTTCATATATATTATTACCTAAATTAAAAAATGGCTTATAAATTCATATAAATATATAATTTAAAAATCATATAGATCTAAAAAAAAACCTATAATAATATAAATTTATAAAATTTTTTAAATACATAAAGTTTCCTAAAATAATTCCTAATATTAATATAAAAATTGTTAATAATTTAATATTAACTTTTAATAATATAAAATAATTATCAAAAAAAAATAATCAAGTTAATATAGAACCTCTAAATAAACTTAATCTTATTAAAATAATTATAGAAAAATTCATTAATTTTCTTTCTTTATAATAAAAAAATCTACATCCTCTATTATTATTACCAAAATAAATATAATAAAATAAACGAAATGAATATGAAACAGTTAAAGAAATTGATAAAATCATTATTAATAATAAAAATATATTAATATTTATCAAATAAATTGACTCTATAATTAAATCTTTAGAATAAAATCCAGCTATAAATGGAAACCCTATCAAAGCTATTCTTGAAATATAAAAACTTACTATGGTAAATGGAATATATTCATTTATATTTCCACAAAATCGAATATCCTGATTATTATTTATTAAATGAATTATAATTCCAGCACATATAAATAATAATGATTTAAAAATTGCATGAGTTAACAAATGATAAAAAGATAAATAATTTAATCCTAATCTTAAAATTATTATTATAAGACCTAACTGACTTAAAGTAGATAATGCAATAATTTTTTTTAAATCATTCTCTAAATTAGCTATTAATCCTGATATAAATATAGTAAAAACTGATACACATAATAAAATTTTATCTATTATTCTATTAATTAAAATTTTATTAAATCGAATTATTAAATAAATACCTGCCGTAACTAACGTAGAAGAATGGACTAAAGCAGATACCGGCGTAGGAGCGGCTATAGCTATAGGTAATCATACAGAAAAAGGAATTTGAGCTCTTTTAGTAATTGAAGCTAAAAAAAGTATAATTAAAACTAACTTATCAGATCTTTGTATAAAATAAATATTCCATCTTCCATAAATATATATTAATCCAATAGATATCAATAAACCAATATCACCAATTCGATTACATAAAACAGTGACTAATCCTGAATTATAAGATATATAATTTTGATAAAAAATTACTAAACAATATGAAATAAGACCAAGACCATCTCATCCAAATAAAATTCTAATTAAATTTGGTCTAATAATTATTATAATTATTGATAAAATAAATAAAATTACTAATTTAATAAATCGATCAATATAAATTTCTATATTTATATAAATTATTCTATATAATATAATTATTGAAGAAATTAACATAACAACTCTAATAAATAAACACGATAATCAATCAAACAACAAATAAAATTCTATATTAATAGAATTAAAATTAAATAATAACCACTCTATTATTACACCTAAATCTATATAATAATAATAAAATCTTAAAAAAATAAATAAAATAAATAATATAAATATAATAAATGAATAAATTAATAAATTATTAATTATTTAAGACAAAATAAATTTCTTTAATTCCACAAATTAATATTTTATAAATAAACTACTTAAACTCCTTAAAAATTAATATAATAAACATAAATTTAAAATTAATAAAACTAATGGTTTAATATGAATTAATAAAATTATATAATCTTTTAAATAAATATTTATATATATTTCTTCTATATAAATACTACCATGTTGAATATAAGAATATAAATACAATGAATAAGCTCTTCTAAAAAAACAAATAATTATTAAATAAATTATTATGCATAAATCTCATCCAATTAAAACTCTAATTATATAAATTTCCCTAATAAAATTCAAAGAAAATGGAAAAGAAAAATTAGCAGAACATAAAAAAAATCATCAAATTCTTAACGAAGGTATAATATTCAATATCCCTTTATTAAAAAATATTAATCGCCTATAAGAACGTTCATAATATAGATTAACTATAAAAAATAATCCTGATGAACATAAACCATGAGAAATTATTAAAATATATGATCTAACAAATCCCATTTTTATTAATGTTAATATTGAACATATTAATATATTTATATGAACCACTGAGGAATAAGCAACAAGTCTTTTTATATCAATTTGAATTAAACAAATTAATCTTACTAATAACCTCCCTATAATCCCAACACTAATAATTAAATAATTAAATTTAACTCTTTGAATAAAAAATATCTCTAAAAATCGTAAAATACCGTATCTTCCTAACTTCAATAATACTGAAGCTAAAATTATTGATCCATAAACTGGTGCCTCAACATGAGCTTTAGGAAGTCAAATATGAAATAAATAAATTGGTAATTTAATAAAAAATGCTATAAATAAAATTATATAGTCCCATAATCTAATTTCATAATTTATTAATATAACTAACAAATTTAAATCTAATGAACCATTAAATTTTAATAATTTTATAATATAAATTAATAAAGGCAATGAAATAAATATTGTATATATTAATAAATAATATGAAGCTTTTAATCGTTCAAAATTTATTCCTCAATAAATAATTATTATAAATGTAGGAATTAGTCTTAACTCAAATATTAAATAAAATATAATTAAATTTATTGAAGAAAAAAATATTAATAAAATTATTAATATAAATATAAATATTATTATCTTTTTTATATAATTATCTTTAAATATTTTATTATTATCTAATTGAATAACTATAAATATTAAACCTAAAATTCATAACCTTAAAATTAATATATAAAATGAAAAAAAATCATGTCCAAATATTATTCCTACTCTAATTCAAATTATATCCTTATATATAAAATTAAATAAAAAAAAAAATCTTAAAATAAAACAAATATTATAATAAAATATAACTTTTATATTCTTTAAAATTATTATAAACATAAATACAATCATAAATAAAAATTTTATCATAATTAAATCTTAAAATTTATATAAAAAATTATTTAAAATTTTTTTATATTAAATAAATAATATAATTCATTTCCATGAAATCGAACAATTAAAATTAATAATGTTAAGCCTAAAACCCCTTCACAAACTCTAAAAACTAAATAATAAATTATAAAAACCTCTAAATTTACCAATCTAAATACTATATATATTATTAATGATATATTTAAAATTATTAATTCTACTACTATTAAAACTACCAATATAAATTTATATATAAAAATTAATATTACTAAAATAATTATATATATATACCTATAAATTAAAATATCAATATTAATATATATTAATAAATATTTCTTTATATTATACTATTATTAACTTAATTATTAATATAATTAATATTACTTATATAGTTTAACTTAAAACATTAATTTTGTAAATTAAAAATATAATTAATTATAAGTAAAAATAATAAATTTTTCAAAAAAATAATTTATAATTATACTAATAATCTCCAAAATTAATGTTCTTTTTAAACTACTTTTTGAAATCAAATTAATTACTTTACTTATGAATAAAGAATTATCTATTTTTAATATTTTTATTATATTTTTTATATTAATAAATCTATTTATTTTAATTATAAATATTATACTTATTCATCCTATTATTATTATTATCTTTATATTAATTTATAGATCAATTATTTGTATTAATATATCATTATGAAAATCTAATTATTTATATTCAATTATATTATTTTTAATTATAATTAGAGGATTATTAATTATTTTTCTTTACTTTTCAAGTTTAATTTCTAATGAACAAACTAATTTTAAACTTAATAAATTTATACTTTTATCTTTTATTATTAATTTTATAATTTTTTTATATTTAAATTTTAAATTAAATTTATTTTATTTATTAATAAAAAAATATAACTTTTCTGAATATAATTATTTAATAAAACTTAATGAAATAAATTTTCAAAATATTTTATATTTATATGAATATCCATTAAATAATATCACCATTAGATCAATATTTTATTTATTAATTTCTTTATTTTCTATTATTAAAATCTGTTCCATAAAATCTATCTCTATACGTAAAATTAATTAACTATCCCTAACCCCACTATATCCTCCTATACTAATAATTTATTATGAATAAAAATTTAATTAATTTTATAAAAACATCTTTAATAAATCTACCCTCTCCTGTAAATATTTCTTACTTATGAAATTTTGGATCTTTACTTGGATTATTCTTAATAATTCAAATTATTAGAGGATTTTTTCTATCTATACATTATTGCCCTAATACAAATTTTGCCTTTTTTAGAATTATTCATATTATTCAAAATGTAAAACTAGGATGATTAATTCATAATATTCATATTAATGGAGCATCAATATTTTTTATCTGTATATATTTACATATCAGACGAGGATTATATTATAATTCATATAAACTAACTAATACTTGATTAATTGGAGTATCAATTTATCTTTTATCAATGGCTACTGCTTTTTTAGGGTATGTACTTCCTTGAGGTCAAATATCATTCTGAGGAGCAACTGTAATTACTAATTTAGTATCTACAATCCCTTATATCGGTAATTTAATAGTTCAATGAATCTGAGGGGGATTTTCAATTAATAATGCTACATTAAATCGATTTTACTCAATTCATTTTATTCTCCCATTTATTATTATAATAATAGTTATATTACACTTATTTTTTTTACATACTACAGGTTCATCAAATCCATTAGGAATTAATAGAAACTTATATAAAATTCCCTTTCATATTTATTTTTCAATTAAAGATATATTAGGATTCACAATTTTTCTTTTTTTTTTCTGATGAATTAATCTCGAATATCCATATATTTTTAGAGATCCAGATAATTTTATCCCCGCAAATCCTATAGTAACCCCTATTCACATTCAACCAGAATGATATTTTTTATTTGCATATGCAATTTTACGATCTATTCCTAATAAATTAGGTGGTGTAATTGCTTTATTATCATCAATTATTATTCTATATTTCTTACCTTTAATTAATGCTAAGCTTAATTCATTCACATTTTATCCAATTAATCAAATTATATATTGAATTTTTTCTAATACATTTATACTTCTAACTTGAGCAGGATCTCAAGTTATTGAATATCCCTTTATTATTATTACTCAAATCATATCATATATTTATTTTATATATTTTATATTTTCTTATATCTGTTTAAAAATTTGAGACAAACTAATTTTTGATTCTTCTTAAAATATATTAAAAATTAAATTAAATTTTAAAATTTATTACTAAAATTATTTTTTTTATTTAGTTAATGATCTTGATTAAAGTTTATGTTTTGAAAACATAAGAAAGAAATATAAATTAAATTTTCTATTAACTTTAAATTATAAATCAACTTAAATAATTATTATTAAAAAAAATTTAAATCTAAGAATTAATAATACATATAATAAAATTATTGGTAAAATAATTTTTCAACATAAATATATTAATTCATCATATCGCATACGAGGTAATAACCCTCGTATAAAAATTACTAAACATCTTATTATAATAGTAAATATAAATATAAAAATATTAGAATATTGTAATAAATTTGTAAATAATAAAACTCTTATAAATCTAAAAAAAATAATTATTCCATATTCAGCTAAAAAAATCAATGTAAAACCTCCTCTAAAATATTCAATATTAAATCCTGAAACAAGCTCAGATTCACCTTCAATAAAATCTATAGGACTCCGATTTAACTCTGCTAATACTCTAATAAAATATATTAAAAATAATGGATAAAAAATAAATAAATATCACACATAAATCTGATAATTTATAAAATCTAAAAATGAATAACTCTCTCTTATAATTATTAAAATCAAAATAATAAAAATAAATCTCACCTCATAAGACAATATTTGAGAAACAGATCGTATTGACCCTATTATTGAATAAATAGAATTAGAAGATCATCCTATAAAAATTATAATATACCCCCTAATTGATATTAATAAAATTAACAATAATATGGAATAATTTAAAAAATAAATATTAGTAATATATGGAAATAACAACCATCTTATTAATATTATACTAAATCTTAATACAGGACATAAATAAAATAAATTATAATTAGACTTATAAACATAAAATAATTCTTTATTAAGTAATTTAACAGCATCTCTAAAAGGCTGAAAAATCCCAATAATTCTAACTTTATTAGGACCTTTACGCATTTGCACATATCCTAAAATTTTACGCTCTAATAAAGTTAAAAAAGCAATTCCTACTAATAATATAACCAATAAAATCAATAAATTTAATATATTTAATTTAACATATTGATAAAATTCATATAAAATTATTACTTATATATTTTAATATTCATTATATATATATATATTAATTAAATTCTAAATTTAATACACTTATCTGCCAAAGTAATTTTATTTTTACTTATTAATTAAATATTTTATTAATTTTTTACTATTTATACTTTATAATAATTATTTAATTTTTTTTAAAATAAATTATGTAACTTAATAAATAAATAATTTAAATTTTTTAACTTTATTCCTTAATTTAAATAAAAAATTATTTTAAATAATTAGTCCTTTCGTACAAAATTATTTTCATATATTATAGATAGAAACCGATCTGGCTCACACCGATCTTAACTCAAATCATGTAAAATTTTAATAGTCGAACAGACTAAAATATTAAACTTCTTCATTTAATTTTTACTTTAATTCAACATCGAGGTCGCAAACATTTTTCTTAATATGATCTCTTAAAAAATATAACGCTGTTATCCCTAAGGTAATTAATTCTTATATAAATTCAATAAAAAATTTATTCATTTATTTCATAAATTAATGTTTATATACATATACATACACACATACATACATACATACATACATACATATATATATATATATTTGTAATATTAATTAATAAAGTTAAATTAATTTAATTATCCTCCCAATAAAATATAATTTTAAATTTAATTTTTTTACTCATTTAATAATTTAAAAATTTATATAAAATTCTATAGGGTCTTCTCGTCCCATAATTTCATTTAAGCATTTTAACTTAAAATTTAAATTTTAATTTTTTATCATAGACAGTTTAAATTTCATTCATTCCTTCATTCCAGTCTTTAATTAAAAGACAATTGATTATGCTACCTTTGCACAGTCAAAATACTGCGGCTATTTAATAATTATTATATTATCATTGAGCAGAATAAATCTTAAAATATAATCATAAAACCATGTTTTTATTAAACAGGTGAACTTAATCTTTACTAAATATATAAATTTAATAAAATTTTTGCCTAATTCCTTTAATAAACTTAAAAAATTTTTTTTTAATTTTTTATATTTTATAATAGATCTTATACTAATTCAATCATAATTAATTTATAATCCTTATTTTTATAAATATTTTTTTAACTCATTAAAACATAATATTTAAATTATTTATTTAAATTAATTAATTTATTAATATTTATTATCAAATATAAATAAATAATTATATATAAATTATTAAATTTTTTCAAAAAATCTTAAATTTTAAAAATATTTTTATAATAAAAATTTATACATTTAAATTTTTAAATTAATTTATAGATTATCCCATAAATTTTTAATATAAATTTTTATATTTAACTTTTTAATAATTAAATATAATTAACCTATAATTTATATTTAAATTAAATTTATATCAAAAAAAACTAGATATCAAAAAAATTGATTAAAATTTCTTCTCTAAATAAATATTTAAAATAATTATTCTACATTAACTTTCATATTATTATTATTTAACTCTTTTTTAATCGAGAAATTTTTTTATCTAAAAATTATTATTTAATAGATCCTGATACAAAAGGTACAACAAATAAAATTTACTTTATTATATATTAATATAACTCATTTACATTACTTAAAATATAATAAATTATAATTATTTTAATTACTCTACTTAAACTCCTTAAATTATTATTATATTATTATAATATAAAATTTATATTTAAAATAAATTTTTTATTCTTCATTTATATAAAATTTTATTTAAAAGATATTTTTATTTTATTAATTAAAATTCAAAAAAAATTAATAAATTAATTTATTAATTAAAATTTTAATATATATTATTAAAAATTAAATATTAATCTTTTCAATGTAAATGAATTATTTTAAATTAAACTAAAACTTTAATTTATTTATTATTATTATTAATTCTAAATACACTTTCCAATATATTTACTTTGTTACGACTTTTCTCACAAATTATTTTAATGAAAATGACGGGCAATTTGTACATATTTTAAAAAATATTCAATTTATAAATTTATATAAATTTACATTTAAATCCAATATTTATATAAAATCTAATTAAAATCTTATTTAAATTAATTAAATTAATTGTAACTCATTAAAATCTTAATTATTCTACATTTTGATTTGAATTATAATTATTTATTAAATTTATCAATTTTTATCTCTTAATATAACTTTCAAACAACAATATATAAAAATATATCAATTAAGTAACTCTACTCGTGGATTATCAATTAATTAACAAGTTCCTCTAATATTATAAAATACCGCCAAATTTTTTATTTTTAATGATTCACATTTACTATTTAATTAAAAATTTTTCATAAAAATAATAGGGTATCTAATCCTAATTTTTTAATAAATTTATTTAAATTTATTTTAATTTAAAATAATTAAATCTTTTCAATTTTTATTATATTTCACCATAAATAAATATTTTAATTTAATAATTTTAAATAATAATATTTTTTTAATAATTATATTAAATTTATTTATATTTTAAGTTTAACCGCAATTGCTGGCACTTTTATTTATTAATATTAATTTTAAATTTCTGTAAATAATTTTCATTAAAATAACTATTTTATATATTAATTTTCATTTATAATTTTTAAAATTATTTAAATTTTATAAATTAATTTTTTACTAAAATTTATTTATATATTAATCAAAAAATAAATTCATAAAAAAAAATTTATTTTATAAATTTTTTTATTCATAATAATTTAATAAAATTAAATTTTTTTTTTAATAAATATTATAAATTATTTTTTTATAAATATAAAATTAATAATTAATTCTCCCCTAACTATTTATTTTTTTTATATATTATATTTAAATATATATTAAAATTAATAATTTATTAATAATTAATATTATTAAATTTTTAATAAATATTATAAATCATTATTTTAATTATATAAAATTATTCTCCCCTAACTATTTATTTTTTTATAAATATAAAATTAATAATTAATTCTCCCCTAACTATTTATTTTTTTATAAACTCCTCAGACATCAATTTCAAGAGTAAAACTTTTTATTTATTACTTCACTCCTATCAACTCTTCAAAGATGTAAACTCCTCAGACATCAATTTCAAGAGTAAAACTTTTTATTTATTACTTCACTCCTATCAACTCTTCAAAGATGTAAACTCCTCAGACATCAATTTCTTTATTTATTTATTATATAATTTTAAATATATTAATTAATTATTTAATTATATAAATAAGTAAGCTAAATATTATAAGCTTCTAGGTTCATACCCTAAATATAGATTAATTTCTCTTATTTTTTTTTTTTTTTTTTTTTTTTATTATATTATAAATGATATGCCTGAAAAAGGATTATTTTGATAGAATAAATTATATTTTTTTTTTTTTTATTATATTATAAATGATATGCCTGAAAAAGGATTATTTTGATAGAATAAATTATATATTTTTTTTAAATATTTTCATTATAAATAAATTTAAAATTATATTTAATAGAATTAAACTATTACAAAAAATTTCAAAAATTATTATGCCTCCTTACATTAAAATATATTAAAAATAAATAATTTTTAATTAAATAAATATATTTTTATTATAATTAATTTTTTAAATTATTAATTTTATATATTTATTTCATTATTTCTTTTAATATATTTAATAAATTTTTTATTATTTGAAATTTAATTAATTTTGCTCTTATTCCTTTATTTTTTTATGATTTATTTATAATATGATTCTTTATAGAAATTAATAATTTTTTATTTATCTGTTATCTATGTATAAAATTAACTAATAAAAAAATTATTTTTTTATATTATATTATTCAAGTAATTGCATCTTTAATACTAATTTTTTCATTAATTACTAATATTTTTTTTTTTTATAATAATAGATTTTTTAATTTAAATTTTTTAATTTCTATAATATTAAAACTAGGAATTCCCCCATTCCATTTATGAATACCATTAATTTCTTTATTTATATCATGAGATACTTTATTTATTTTATTAACGATTCAAAAAATTATTCCCTTTTATATATTATCAATTATTGAAGTAAATATTATATTTATATACTTTATAATTCTTGCATCTTCTTTTATTTCTACTTTTAAAATAATTAATTTAATTAATTTTAAAATATTATTAACATACTCTTCAATTAATCAAACTAGATGAATATTATTATTAATTTTTTTAAAAAATTTATTTTGATTAATTTATATACTTATTTATAGATTAATTTTATTTATTATTTGTATTTTTTTTTATTATTTTAAAATATCATCTAATTTTTTTTTAAATAATTTTTCTTCCTTAAATTTAAATTTAATTTGTTTAATACTTTCATTTAATTTAGCAAGAATCCCCCCTTTATCATTTTTTTTTATAAAATGAATAAGAATTTTTATTTTTATCTTAAACTCAAATTTACATTTAATTTTTATTTTAATAATAATTAATTCTTTCATTTTAATCTATGTTTATATTAATTTAATAAATTTAACAATATTTTTATTTATATTTAAATCTAAACTTTTTAATAATTTCTCTATAAAATTTAATTTTATTAATTTTAAAAAATTACCTTTACTTTTATATTTTAGAATAATTTTATCTTTAATAATTTTTTTTTTTTAAATTATAAGATTTTAAGTTAATTTTAAAACTTTAAACCTTCAAAGTTTAATATATAAAAAATTTATTTTATAAATCTTATATTTTAATTTTTTTTAAAAAATTACTTTAAATTTGCAATTTAATATTTTAATTTAAACTATAAAATAATATTTAAATTAAATATTTAGTGTTAGAAAAAACTTATTTTCATAAATAAATTTACAATTTATTACCTTATTCAGACATAACACTAAATTATTATAATTTTTATTAAAT